ATACTTACATGCATCATTAACCATTGGGATTGGAGAGCAGGTACTACTATTTCGGATTGATGCATTTCAGTTAAAAGACCTGAAGTAGCAAAGCCTTGGGTAAAAATAGTACTTGGCGCGGTTATTGTGCTTAAATAATTTTTATGTTTTTTAAAATACGGAACCATATGAATAACGGAGAAACTCCATGAAAGAAAAATTAATGATTCATATAAATCACTTAACGGGAAATGTCCCGAATAAATCCAACGAGTGACTAATAAGCCTGTTATACAGAAAAAAGTAGCTATCATGCCTTTTTCTGACGAATCATATAGTCCTACGATTTCATCGACCGATAAGCTTATCAAAAAAATAGTAATTACTATTGAAATGATCGAAAAGGATATATGAGTTAATATATGTTCTAAGGTGGAAAATATCATAAATTTATTTTTATTAAAATGAAAAAGTGGGGTAAACCAATTCTACGGAATTGAAATCAGGAATTGAATTTATTATAGGACTTATTCCATTTGTTTTAGAAGATGCCATGCCGCCACTCGGACTCGAACCGAGATGCTCTAGCACTGCTTCCTAAGAGCAGCGTGTCTACCGATTTCACCATAGCGGCGTATTCGAAATAATAATAATCTATTATTATTTAATCGTCGAGATTGAAGGAGTCAATTAAATATTTTTTTTTTCATTTTCATTCAAAGTGATGAGAAAAAACTCGTTTCGTTTCAATATGGATTGAAGCGTTCCCCATAAAAATCTTTATTATCATTTCATTTTTAAATTTTAAAATTCATTTCTCATTTATCTGATTTTATAAATCGAAGATGCACTTTTTTTATCAATGAACAAAAAAAGTCTTTTTATGGATCACAGTACAGTGTGACATTCAAAATTTTTTTATTTAACTATTTGTAGAGCTTTATATTAACCCTTAGGCCTTAGGTTGGTTTTTCGTCATGTAAAGAATTTTATTTAGGATTTCGAAAACTAATTCGATATTGGACTGAACTGAACATTTTGTCTAAGAAAAAACTTTTTTTGTAATTTTATTATTTATTATGATGATATGACAGATAATTGTACCGATGAGGAAAATAAGAATCCCCACCGGATAAAACATATTCAAAAAAAGTGAAACCTTGTATCTTTTTTTTTTTTTAAAAAAAAAGTACCATTTTCAGATTAAGATTAGTTAATCTAGTGTTTGACTATTTAATTGTCGTACAAAAAAACTTTTTGAATTCCCGGTAGAAAGAGACTTCGCTAAGGAAAAAGCTTTTAACGCTGCCCGATATACCTTCTTTTTCCAAATGTTTTTACGAATACGTTTTTTTGATATAGAAGTACTTTTTTTTGGAACTGCCATTAAAAATTTGAAAAAAAGTTATTCATTTCTCTAGTTGAATGTGAAAGACATCTATTGGTCAAACAATTCCATTTTTTCTTTTTTTTATATCTCTATCTATTTTCGTCGTGCTATATTTATACATGTAACAAAATACACCGAAAAGTTCAAAAAAAACTAATCCTTACCTAACAAATTCCAAATTACTGAAATTACTTTAGTTTTTTATTAGTTGGTCAAACTCAAAAGAAAAGAACGAGTACACATTTTTTGGATTTCAAAATTTGAATTAAACTAGTAGTTAATCAAAGAATACATGATTTTCGAAAAGTTATCTTAGTAATTTCGTCTTTTCTTTTAATTCTATTTCTTCTCCCTGGTATTGAAAGAAAAGTGTGGGATATTCTAGCGTTTTCTACAAAGAAAAAAAATATCTTTTATTCGAATGGAGTATAATCAGTTCTATCATGAATTAGTTAATGATTATGAATAAACGAACTAATAAAAAAACGAGTTCTTTTTTTTATTGCGCCCGTTTTGGTATGGACCATCCTATTATTTCTATCAAAATAAAGTAATGTATTAACTACTCGATTTTGGTGTAATTATTTGCTCTATGCATATAAATTATCCTAATACGTAATAATAATTGAATTTTTTTCTTCATTTTCATAAAAATTTTACTTAATATTCAATATTAATAAAATGAATTATTGTCTTATTTCATTTTAAATATAAATAGTAACTTGATCATATTCATATCATTTGACCAATTCTAACTTCTTGATTTGAATATTTGAAATATTGGTTAAAGAAGAAAGATTCAGAATAATTAGGAATAGAAAATTCTATTTAAGTATTCCATATCTTGATTTTTTATTGAACCTATAAAAAGATATAAGAGCCGGTGAATTATAAAGAATTAATTAAAAATAAAAAGGTTTTTTTATGGAATATACATATCAATATTCATGGATTATCCCCTTCATTCCACTTCCAGTTCCTATGTTAATAGGAGTGGGACTTCTACTTTTTCCAACGGCAACAAAAAATCTTCGCCGTATGTGGGCTTTTCCTAGTATTTTCTTGTTAAGTATAGTTATGATACTTTCGGTCTATCTATCTATTCAGCAAATAAATAGAAGTTTTATCTATCAATATGTATGGTCTTGGACCATTAATAATGATTTTTCTTTCGAGTTCGGTCACTTAATAGATCCACTTACTTCTATTATGTTAATATTAATTACTACTGTTGGAATTTTGGTTCTTTTTTATAGTGACAATTATATGTCTCATGATCAAGGATATTTGAGATTTTTTGCTTATATGAGTTTTTTCAATACTTCCATGTTGGGATTAGTTACTAGTTCGAATTTGATACAAATTTATATTTTTTGGGAATTAGTTGGAATGTGTTCTTATCTATTAATAGGTTTTTGGTTCACACGACCTAGTGCGGCGACTGCTTGTCAAAAAGCGTTTGTAACGAATCGTGTAGGCGATTTTGGTTTATTATTAGGAATTTTAGGTCTTTATTGGATAACCGGTAGTTTTGAATTTCGGGATTTGTTCCAAATATTGAATAACTTGATTTATAATAATGAGGTTCCTTTTTTATTTCTTACTTTGTGTGCCTTTCTTTTATTTGCAGGTGCAGTTGCGAAATCGGCACAATTCCCCCTTCATGTATGGTTACCTGATGCCATGGAAGGCCCTACTCCCATTTCGGCTCTTATACATGCCGCTACTATGGTAGCAGCGGGCATTTTTCTTGTAGCTCGACTTCTTCCTCTTTTTATAATCATACCTTACATAATGAATTTCATATCTTTAATAGGTATAATAACAGTATTATTAGGAGCTACTTTAGCTCTTGCTCAAAAAGATATTAAAAGAGGTTTAGCTTATTCTACAATGTCTCAATTGGGTTATATGATGTTAGCTCTAGGTATGGGGTCTTATCGAGCCGCTTTATTTCATTTGATTACTCATGCTTATTCAAAAGCATTGTTGTTTTTAGGATCCGGATCAATTATTCATTCAATGGAAGCTATTGTTGGATATTCTCCAGATAAAAGTCAGAATATGGTTCTTATGGGAGGTTTAAAAAAGCATGTACCAATTACAAAAACTGCTTTTTTAGTAGGTACACTTTCTCTTTGTGGTATTCCCCCCCTTGCTTGTTTTTGGTCCAAAGATGAAATTCTTAATGATAGTTGGTTGTATTCACCTATTTTCGCAATAATAGCTTGTTCCACAGCAGGATTAACCGCATTTTATATGTTTCGAATCTATTTACTTACTTTTGAGGGACATTTCAATGTTCATTTTCAAAATTACAATGGTCAAAAAAGTAGTTCCTGCTATTCAATATCTCTATGGGGAAAAGAAGTGCCAAAAACGATTAAAAATCATTTTTGTTTATTAAGTTTATTAACAATGAATAATAATGAAAGGGCTTCTTTTTTTTCGAATAAGACATATCAAATTGATGGTAATGGAAAAAACAGGATACGCCCTTTTATTACTATTACTAATTTTGTCACTAAAAATACTTTTTCTTATCCTCATGAATCGGACAATACCATGTTATTTTCTATGGTTATATTAGTGCTATTTACTTTGTTTGTTGGGGTCGTAGGAATTCCCTTTGCTTTTAATCAAGAAGAAATTCATTTGGATATATTATCTAAATTGTTAAATCCGTCTATAAACCTTTTACATCCGAATTCAAATAATTCGGTGGATTGGTATGAATTTGTGACAAATGCAAGTTTTTCTGTCAGTATAGCTTTTTTCGGAATATTTATAGCGTCTTTTTTATATAAGCCTATTTATTCATCTTTACAAAATTTGAACTTACTAAATTCGTTTTCTAAAAGAGGTTCTAATAGAATTTTAGGGGACAGAATAAGAAATGGGATATATGATTGGTCATATAATCGTGGTTACATAGATGCTTTTTATACAATATCCTTAACTCAGGGTATAAGAGGACTAGCTGAACTAATTCATTTTTTGGATAGACGACTAATTGATGGAATTACGAATGGTTTCGGTCTTACAAGTTTCTTTTTCGGAGAAGGTATCAAATATGTAGGGGGCGGTCGCATCTCTTCTTATCTCTTATTGTATTTATTGTTTGTATTAATTTTTTTATTAATTTATTCCTTTTTTTTTTTTTAATTTGAATTTTTTATAAGTTCTATTTTTTTTTTTCAACAAAAAAAAAATGAAATTCTTATTCGATTTAATAGTCTTATTCTATTTAATAGTTGGAATAATTAATTTATTATTTAATAATTAATATTTAATTAATATTTAATTTCTTATTTCAAATTTCTTACAAATTTCTTATTTATTATTTTTTTTTATTTTTGTTTTTCAAACCATAAAAAAAATGGATCTTCTTTCAATTTAAATATTTCTAACTTCGAATTCTCTTTATTTTTCTTCCTATCCATATAAGAAGTTTTATAAACTTGGCTATCTTTATAGAATGTCTCTTGAAAGTTGAATTCATCCCTTGTTTTTTCCTTTTCATTCACTCGGATCTCTTCCCTTTCATCGATTTTGTCCGGATCCTCCTTTTCTTCCGAAAAAAGAGAAGGATCTTCTTCGGTGGATCCCTCTTGTTCCTGTCTAGTCCCCT